TTTCCTTATCTTATTTTAGTATCTAGTCAAATTTTTCCATTCTAATAGAAAAACTCTTGATTATTGATAGATTCTATCAATTTCAATTGGTCAATAATGACAGAGTTACATCACACCCCTTCCCATTTTTAAAATTTGTATTGAAAAATAAAGAAAAAGGGGTCAAGTGAATTCTTCTCAATATACATACTAGGATTAGGACTATGATACAAGTAATTCCTGACACCTGGTCGAAAAGGAATAGAAAATCTAAAGAGAGGCAAAAGGCTTTTCATAATTTTTTTGGTTCTTTTTTACGAATTTGATAAAGCTAAATAGACAGATCTAAAAATTCATTTCGGATAATTGAACCTTCTCAAACTGTTTCTTTTTAAGAACCAAAAAGATTTGTGCCAAAACAACGGATCCTAAGAAGAACAAAAGGCCTTGGATACGTAATGGATCTTGAAGTACTATTTCCGCATCCCCCTGACCAAATCCACCCACATTAGGATTACTCGTTAATGGTTGATCGAGTTTAATGGATTCGCCCTCTGAAACAAGAAGTTCTAGGCCTCGAGGGATAATATCAATCACTTGGCGTCCATTCGATGCATCCACTATGGTTATTTCGTATCCCCCTTTTTCTTTTCGTAAAATTTTGCTTATTATCCCTCCGGCCGTAGCATTATAAACTGTATTGTTACTTTTGCTACCATCAGGATAAATCTGACCCCTTCCCCTGTTTCCACCTAGGTATATAGGATATTTTAAGAAGTGAACATCTTTATTAGTAGCAGGGTCTGGGGCAAGAATAGGAAAGGTTATTTCACTATATTTTTGACCAGGAACAGGACCTATCACAAGAATATTTTTTTTATTGGGGCGATAATTCTGAAAAGACAGATTTCCTATCTTTTCTTTCATCTCGGGTGAAATACGATCGGGGGGGGCTAATTCAAACCCCTCCGGTAAAATAAGAACAGCTCCCACATTCAAAGCTCCTTTTTTACCATTAGCTAGAACTTGTTTTAGTTGCATATCATAAGGAATTTTAACAACTGCTTCAAATACAGTATCAGGAAGTACCGTTTGTGGAACCTCAATATCCACCGGCTTACTAGCTAAATGGCAATTGGCACATACAATACGCCCTGTTGCCTCTCGTGGATTTTCATAATTCTGCTGGGCAAAAATCGGATATGCACTTGAAATGGATGCCCAAGTTATTATATATATCATGAGTGAGACAGATATGGAGCGAGTAATCTCTTCCCTTATCCAAGAAAAGGTATTTCTAGTTTGCATGGTCCAATTATTTATCCCGAAAATTTCTACAATAAAGTTAGGTAGGTCGATAATATACTTCCCTAGCCACAATTCTGCTATTTACATTTACTGAAAAAATAAAAATTTTTTAAAGAATCCCTCATGGGTAAAAAGAGTAAAGTAAATACGACTTTGATTTGGTTATGATGTATAAGGTAAAAAAGATTTGATCAGTGAATCATTTTTTAGTCATTTATTGCATGATAAATCACTACAAGTGACGGAGATACACGATTTAAATAACGAAAGATCCAATATTTAAAAATTGTATCAAGAATGACTGGAAAGGTAGAAACTAGACCAGATAAAATTTGCTCATAATGAGCAAACCCAAAATCTTTGTAAATATAACCAATCATTAGTTCCCAACCATGAGGCGAATGGAATCCGATACATAAATCAGTTAATAAAAGAATCGAAAAAGCTTTAATTGTATCACTTAAATTATATAGGAATTCTTGAACCCAAGAATTCAGAATAAAAAGCTTTTCCTTACCCCAAAAGGAATAACCACTTAGGATAACGAAAGATATTAGATTTGTCGAGAAGTGCAAGATTGTATGGATACGATACTCATTGTGTATCTTGATGAATTGGATCGTTTCTTTGTGGATTCCTAGACGAAATTGTTGTAAATCGGTTTCTGGGTATTCCTTTATCATTTCATCCAGCTGGAATAGTTCCTCTAATTGTATGAATTTTTCTAGAACACTTTTTTCTTGAATATCATTCAAAAAAGTTTCGCATTGTCTAGTATTCCACCAATTAGTAATCCAAGTTTTCAAACTTTTATTACAGCAGAGAGAGATCAACCAGGGCAAAAAGACTATAGATGTAAAATAAAAAAAAGGAATGAATGCTTTCTTTTTTGCCATTTTGAATCTGTGAATTGTTAATGAACCTACCGCAGTTGTTGATTCTATTAGATCTAATATTTCTATCGAGCATGAGTTTCTATTCTAATTCGAATAGAATGTAGTGAGCCTATGAATCCATTTTATCTTTTTCTTTTGATTCAATACTTAGTCTTTGCTTTGAATCTAGAAAGAATACAGAAATAGACTCAGAATACACTTCCAATTTGAATCAAGAAAAAAATGGGATTTCCAGGATGTTATTCCCCCTTTTTTCGAGCAAGACTAAAAGAACTTTTTCAAATAAAAAATATTATTCTATTTTCGAGACGAAGAAAATCCCTTTATTTTTTATCAAATATATCAAAAAAAAACGAGCATAAAAGAATAGATTAATGTTCAATTGACAAAAAAAAAAAAAAAAAAGAAAGAAATTCTTTCGTTTTTTTCTTCCTGCTGCCAAAGCATTTAGTCTATTAATTCATTTCAAAATACTTCAATTGGTACACGCAAGAAGTAAGCCAATTCAGCAGCTTTTTGCTCAATTTCTCGTGTAGTAAAATTCTCGTCAGTACGAATTAAAGGAATAGCCCCTTGACCTCGAATTTCCATATAAAGGACACGCCGAGTAGAAACACCCTCTTTAACTTCTATTCTGATGGACTGAATATCTTTCATAAGGAATCGTAAAAAGATGCGACGACTTTTTCCAGGAAATCCCCAACGAAAAATACGCACTATTCCTTCTTTTCGGTCGAAAAGATCATAACCACTACCCACATTCCACAAAATAGTGCACCACAAATAGCAACTAATAAAGAGACCTGCGATCCCATAGAAAGACATCACAATCCCTTGTGGAAAAAAAATGATTTGCTGAGACGCAAATAACGATATAAAATTTCTACCAAGATAACTGGAAGTTCCAACCAATAAGAATCCTAATGAACCTAAAAATAGGATAAAGGCCCAGCAGAAATTACTTGTTTTTCGAGACCCCGTTATAAATTCTATCCATATAGATTCTGATCGCCAACTCATATATATTAGATCCAGTTATACAATTTTTTGGAATTGAGAAAATATGACTTTCCTTTTTTTGTTTTCAAAGTAACTCTCATCAACTATTTTGTTGTGAACCTTTACCTTAGGAGTAATTCATAGAATTGTTTATATCTAAAATAATAACATCTCCTTCCTTTATATGATCCCCTATAACTATATACATAATACATACAAATAAATACATTGACTTGAATTTCATACATCGGCCCGATGATGATCAATTTTTCAAAAGAGCACAAATTTATTTACCCATATAATACGTTTACACATGCATAAGAGCTTTTTTTAGTTATGTTTGTAGGAATCTATGTGTTATACAATATTCTACCAAATGGTTCTTATCGAATCGAAGTTTTTAAAATAAAAAAGGAGTGATACGATTAGGTCTCATCCGATCTAAAAAATCTTATTTTTTTGAATATGAAGAAATAAAGAAGCCATTGCAAGTGCCGGAAAGACTAGGCCTACTAAAGGCACAAAAATAGAGGGTAAGTTATTGAAAGTTGTCATAAAATGGGTACCTCAATTTAATATTTGTACCTGTTATTGTTATATTCTGAATTCTAAAGATATCTTAGAATATCTTGTATTTATATTATTTATATTATATATATTATATAATTATACTAAGTATCTTTAAGTAAATATATAGCTAATACTAATATACAATCTAATAGAAATATATAGAATAGAATAGAACCTAATAGAAATAGAATAAAAACAAATAGGTACAAGAAACGCCAAACTAAATAAATGGACTTATTCATCTTTCAAAATAAAATAGATGTATCATAATCCCCTTGTTAGATTTATTATTCTTTTTGTTCTTTTTGTCTTCTAATAGTCATTAATAAAGAAAAAATTTTATTCCATTACAAATTTCTACAAAATTGATTAGAATCGGATCCAACAACAGGGAATTTTCGGGAAATGTAAAAAGATGGAAGACTCTCTAGAGATCTGTATATATCTCTATTTAAATTATCTATACATATGCAAGCAAGAGAGGAAAATGAACTTGGTTTTATTTGTCTAGTCTAATTTGAACTTCCCGAAAGCAAAAATTCACTTTTTATCTTGTTGATAGAGGTTTACTGAGTAGTAAACAAGAATATCGATAAAAAAATGATTCAAAAAAATGAATTTTTCAGGGTTTTCGTTTCATTCTGCTAAACTAACTGTTCTATTTGATTTAATTTTTGTTCAAAGGAAAAAAAGCATGGAGCTGAAATAACTCACTCACAACACCTTTTAAAGGATTACGTGGTACAATTGCATCCAATAAGCCCTTACGTAATAAAGATTCAGCCGCTTGTGAACCTTCAGGCACGGCTTTTTTCAATGTTTGTTCAATTACTCGTTTACCCGCAAATGCAATATAGGCATAGGGTTCGGCAATAATGATATCCCCCAACATACCAAAACTAGCTGTCACCCCACCGGTAGTAGGAGATGTAAGAATTGATATATAGAATAACTTTTTACTTGATTGATAATTACATAAAACCGAAGAAATTTTAGCCATTTGCATCAAACTTAAACTTCCTTCTTGCATTCGTGCTCCTCCGGAAGAACACACTAAAATAAGAGGTAAACTTTGATTGGTAGCATACTCGATCAAACGAGTTATTTTTTCGCCTACTACGGATCCCATACTACCCCCCATAAACTGAAAATCCATAACCCCAAGGGCTACCGGAATACCGTTTAGTTTACCTGTACCTGTTTGAACAGCGTCAGTCAATCCTGTCGTTTTTTGAGCAGAGTCAATAC